TTTCCTGGAGAGATGGATAAGATATCCCGACAAAGTGGTATCTTGATATCACCGGAAAGGGTAAAAAAAAATTCTAAGAAATTAAAAAAATCGAAAAATTGGATTTATGTACAATGGATCACACCTACCAAAAAAAAGTATTTTGTTTTGGTTCGACCTGTAATCATATATGAAATAGCAAACGGTATAAATTTAGTAACACTTTTCCCACAGGATTCCTTGAAAGAAAGGGATAATCTGGAACTTAAAGTTGTCAATTATATCCTTTATGGAAATGGTAAACCAATTCGGGGAATTTCTGGGACAAGTATTCAATTAGTTCGGACTTGTTTAGTGTTGAATTGGGACCAAGGCAAAAAGAGTTCTTCTATCAAAGAAGCCCTCGCTTCCTTTGTTGAAGTAAGGACAAATGGTCTGAGTTTGGTTCGAAATTTCCTAAGAATAGACTTAGTGAAATCCCATATTTCGTATATCAGAAAAAGGGAAGACCCCTCAGGTTCAGGATTGATCTTCAATAATGAGTCTGATTACACCAATAGCAATCCATTGGATTCTCTTTATTCCAAGGCAAGGGTTCAACAATCCCTTAGTCAAAATCAAGGAACTATTCGTACGTTGTTAAATAAAAATCGGAATAAAGAACGGCAATCTTTGATAATTTTGTCAGCATCTAATTGTTTTCAAATGGATCCATTCAATGATGGAAAATATTATAATGTGATAAAAGAATCAATTAAAAAAGATTCTCTAATTGAAATTAGGAATTCATTAGGATCTTTAGGAGCAGTCCCTCAAATTTTAAATTTTTATTCCTTTTCTCAGTTAATAACTCATAATCAGATCTCGATAACTAACTATTTGGAACTTGACAATTTAAAACAGACTTTTGAAGTATTTAACTATTATTTAATGGATGAAAACGGGAGGATTTTAAATTCTGATCCGTGTAGTAACGTGGTTTTGAATACATTCAATTTGACTTGGTTTTTTCTCCATCATAATTATTGTGATGAAACACTCACAAGAATTAGCCTTGGACAGTTTATTTGTGAAAATGTATGTATAGCCAAAAACGGACCACACCTAAAATCGGGTCAAATTTTAATTGTTCAGGTTGATTCTGTAGTAATAAGATTAGCTAAGCCTTACTTGGCCACTTCAGGAGCAACTGTTCATCTCCATTATGGAGAAATCATTTATGAAGGAGATACGTTAGTTACCTTTATATATGAAAAATCAAGATCTGGTGATATAACGCAGGGTCTTCCAAAAGTGGAACAAGTGTTAGAAGTGCGTTCGATTGATTCCATATCGATGAGCCTAGAAAAGAGAGTTGAGGGTTGGAACGAGCGTATAACAAGAATTCTTGGAATTCCTTGGGGATTTTTAATTGGTGCTGAACTCACTATAGTGCAAAGCCGTATTTCTTTAGTTAATAAGATACAAAAGGTTTATCGATCCCAGGGGGTGGAGATCCATAATAGACATATAGAAATTATTGTACGTCAAATAACATCAAAAGTATTGGTTTCAGAAGACGGACTGTCTAATGTTTTTTTACCTGGAGAGCTAATTGGAGTCTTGCGAGCCGAACGAACGGGGCGTGCTTTGGAAGAACCGATCTATTACCGAGCTATATTATTGGGAATAACGAAAGCATCTCTAAATACGCAAAGTTTCATATCCGAAGCAAGTTTTCAAGAAACTGCTCGAGTTTTGGCAAAAGCCGCTCTCCGAGGTCGTATAGATTGGCTGAAAGGTCTGAAAGAGAATGTTGTCCTAGGAGGGATGATACCCGTTGGTACCGGATTCAAAGGATTAGCGCATCGCTCAAGACAACATAATAACATTCCTTTGGAAATGAAAAAGAAGAATTTATTCGAGGGGGAAATGAGAGATATTTTGTTCCACTACAGAGAATTATTCGATTTTTGCATTTCAAAGAATTTAAATGGTATATCAGAACAATCATTTCTAGGATTTTTCAATTTCTAAGAGCAGATTCCTCCTGTTACCTATCTGCAGTCCTTTGGTTTGGTAATAATAATAAAAATAATAACGAATAGAAATAAATGAATAATGGCTTGGATCGTGTATCAACGGCCAATCCCCAGTAGAGGTAGAAGATAAGGTTTCATTGGAACAATTTTTTATTTCTATTTCAGGGTACCTCATCTCTTTTTTTTTCTTAAAAAAAAAAGAGAGGAAGTGTGGGGAGAAATGACAAGAAGATATTGGAACATCCATTTGGAAGAGATGATGGAAGCAGGCGTTCATTTTGGTCATGGTACTAGGAAATGGAATCCTAGAATGGCACCTTATATCTCATCAAAGCGTAGAGGTATTCATATTATAAATCTTACTCGAACTGCTCGTTTTTTATCAGAAGCTTGTGATTTAGTTTTTGATGCAGCAAGTAGGGGAAAACAATTCTTAATTGTTGGTACCAAAAATAAAGCAGCTGATTCAGTAGTACGGGCTGCAATAAGGGCCCGGTGCCACTATGTTAATAAAAAGTGGCTCGGTGGTATGTTGACGAATTGGTCCACTACAGAAACTAGACTTCATAAGTTCAGGGACTTGAGAACGGAACAAAAGACGGAGGGGCTCAACCGTCTTCCGAAAAGAGATGCCGCTATGTTGAAGAGACAATTATCTCACTTACAAACATATCTGGGCGGGATTAAATATATGACAGGGTTGCCCGATATTGTAATAATCGTTGATCAGCAAGAAGAATACAGGGCTCTTGAAGAATGTATCACTTTAGGAATTCCAACGATTTGTTTAATTGATACAAATTGTGACCCAGATCTCGCAGATATTTCGATTCCAGCTAATGATGACGCTATAGCTTCAATTCGATTAATTCTTAACAAATTAGTATTTGCAATTTGTGAAGGCCATTCAAGCTCTATACGAAATCCTTGATTAATAATAAGATAAATCTATTTTTGTAGGACTTCATAGATTTATTGAATTGGTTACTATTCCTGAATCGCACAAAAGAGATAAAAATAATTAGGGATATTGTAATAAGTTGGTATCAAAAAAATATACAACTCATCAAAATAATTTTTTTTTAAGTTCTATTTCTTTCAGGGGGCAATATGAATGTTCTTTTATGTTCTATCAACACACTAAAGGGGTTATACGATATATCTGGTGTCGAAGTCGGCCAACATTTCTATTGGCAAATAGGAGGTTTCCAAGTCCATGCCCAAGTACTTATTACTTCTTGGGTTGTAATTGCTATCTTATTAGGTTCATCTATTATAGCTGTTCGGAATCCACAAACCATTCCTACTGACGGTCAGAATTTATTCGAATATGTCCTTGAATTCATTCGAGACGTGAGTAAAACCCAGATTGGAGAAGAATACGGTCAATGGGTTTCCTTTATTGGAACTATGTTTCTGTTTATTTTTGTTTCGAATTGGTCAGGGGCTCTTTTACCATGGAAAATCATACAGTTACCTCATGGAGAGTTAGCCGCACCCACAAATGATATAAATACTACTGTTGCTTTAGCTTTACTCACATCAGTAGCATATTTTTATGCGGGTCTTACAAAAAAGGGATTAGGTTATTTCGGTAAATACATTCAACCAACTCCAATTCTTTTACCCATTAATATCTTAGAAGATTTCACAAAACCTTTATCACTTAGTTTTCGACTTTTCGGAAATATATTAGCTGATGAATTAGTAGTTGTTGTTCTTGTTTCTTTAGTACCTTTAGTAGTTCCTATACCTGTTATGTTCCTTGGATTATTTACAAGTGGTATTCAAGCTCTTATTTTTGCAACTTTAGCTGCAGCTTATATAGGTGAATCCATGGAGGGTCATCATTGATTAGTTTTAGAAATAGTTTAGCTCAAGGCAATATATACATGGCTCAAGATAATCTATTTAGGGAATAAAAATCGAAAAATAATATATAAATAAGTTTAAGGTAAGGTATAAATAAGGAAAATATATAAGATCTAGAGAGTAATAGGAAAAAAAAAGATTACGATATTAGTAGGCAAGGATTTACAAAAAAAGAGATGAAAAAAAAAATGTATTTGTTAGGGGAGTGTGGAGTCGAATTAGACGTATTGAATCGAATTACTATAAGACAACACTTGTGTATGTTTCGAAGAATGGTTCTCGAATCCGATTGACTCTAAAATACGAATAATATGTTTACATTAGGTAAGAAACACAAGTATATGTGATATTAGGTATTAACTAGTTATATATGAACTAAAGATATGCTCTACTACTGGGAATTTAGATATGGATTCTAGTTGAAGTCCTTCCGTTTCGTCTGTAGTTGTGAATTGACTATTGAATGAATACCGAGAGATTCAATCAAGAAAAAAAAAAAAATGGAAGAATGACAGGAGTATAGTATGGATTCACAAAAACTACGTGGATGGATAGGAACTCAAAAAAAGATATTCAAATAGTTCTGATGATTCAATCATATTATTACTTCAATTCGGAGTTTTTAGTTACTTCGACTGTATAAATCTTAGCAATGGAATAATAAGTTATAATTCATTGGTTGATTGTATCATTAACCATTTCTTTATTTTGGTGTGAGGAGCTTATCATGAATCCACTTATTTCTGCCGCTTCCGTTATTGCTGCTGGGTTGGCCGTAGGGCTTGCTTCTATTGGGCCTGGGATTGGTCAAGGTACTGCTGCAGGCCAAGCTGTAGAAGGGATTGCGAGACAACCTGAGGCGGAGGGAAAAATACGAGGGACTTTATTGCTTAGTCTGGCTTTTATGGAAGCTTTAACCATTTATGGATTGGTTGTAGCATTAGCACTTTTATTTGCAAATCCTTTTGTTTAATTTGAATCCTAAAAAAAAAAAAAACAAACACTATGTATTCTTTTTTATTTCTTTGAACTTTCTGTTCGTGCTTTTTCTAATTTTATGAACCTTTCACTTTTACAATTATTTATTCGTTGGTACAATACCCTATGTATGGGGAGAGACTTATTTGT